AGTAATTAAATATTATTTAATGGATGAACATGGAAAAATTTATAATCCCGACCTCTCCAGTAATATTTTTTTGAATCCATTCCATTTGAATTGGTATTTTCTCGATCATAATTGTTGTGAAAAGACATCTACAATAATGAGTCTTGGGCAGTTGATTTGTGAAAATGTATGTATAGCCAAAAACAGACCCCGCCTAAAATCGGGTCAAGTTATACTTGTTCAAGTTGACTCTATAGTAATACGATCCGCTAAGCCTTTTTTGGCCACCCCGGGAGCAACTGTTCATGGCCATTATGGGGAAATCCTTTACGAAGGAGAAACTTTAGTTACATTTTTTTATGAAAAATCGAGATCTGGTGATATAACGCAGGGTCTTCCAAAAGTGGAACAGGTATTAGAAGTGCGTTCGATCGATTCAATATCGATGAATCTAGAAAAAAGGATTGAGGTTTGGAACGAATGTATAACAAGAATTCTTGGAATTCCCTGGGGATTTTTGATTGGTGCTGAACTAACTATAGTGCAAAGCCGTATCTCTTTGGTTAATAAGATACAAAAAGTTTATCGATCCCAGGGGGTGCAGATTCATAATAGGCATATAGAAATTATTGTACGTCAAATAACATCAAAGGTTTTGGTTTCAGAAGATGGAATGTCTAATGTTTTTTCACCCGGAGAACTAATTGGATTGTTACGAGCGGAACGAATGGGGCGCGCTTTAGAAGAAGCGATCTGTTACCGAGCCATCTTATTGGGAATAACAAGAGCATCGCTCAATACTCAAAGTTTCATATCTGAGGCAAGTTTTCAAGAAACTGCTCGGGTTTTAGCAAGGGCGGCTCTCCGGGGCCGTATTGATTGGTTGAAGGGTCTGAAAGAGAACGTTGTTTTGGGGGGGATGATACCTGTTGGTACCGGATTCAAAGGATTAGTATACCCTTCAAAACAACATAACAACATTCCTTTGGAAACAAAAAAAAAGAATCTATTCGGGGGGGAAATGCGAGATATTTTGTTCCACCACAGAAAATTATTGGATTCGTCCCTTATCAAAGAATTTCCATGATACACTAAAAGAATCATTTATAGGATTTATTAATGACTCCTAAGTTCATCCTTTTCACTATCTTTATTATTTGGTAATCAAAAAAATGAAAAGATAATAATGAATAAAAAGTTTTGGTTGTCTATCTACGGTAGAAGAGAAAGTTCCGTCGGAACAATTATTTATTTCAGTTTCAGGGTTCCCTCTTTTTTTTTTTCAAAAAAAGAAAGAGGGTGTGGGGAGAAATGACAAGAAGATATTGGAACATCCGTTTGGAAGAGATGATGGAGGCAGGAGTTCATTTTGGCCATGGTACTAGGAAATGGAATCCAAAAATGGCACCTTATATTTCTGCAAAGCGTAAAGGTATTCATATTATAAATCTTACTAAAACTGCCCGTTTTTTATCAGAAGCTTGTGATTTGATTTTTGATGCGGCAAGTAGGGGAAAACAATTCTTAATTGTTGGTACCAAAAATAAAGCAGCTGATTCAGTAGCGTGGGCTGCAATAAGGGCCCGGTGTCATTATGTTAATAAAAAATGGCTTGGCGGTATGTTAACGAATTGGTCCACTACTGAAACCAGGCTTTATAAGTTCCGGGACTTAAGAATGGAACAAAAAATGGGGAAATTCAACCGTCTTCCGAAAAGAGATGAAGCTATGCTGAAAAGACAATTATCTCGCTTGCAAACATATCTGGGCGGAATTAAATATATGACAGGGTTACCCGATATTGTAATCATCGTCGATCAGCACGAAGAATATACGGCCTTGCGAGAGTGTATCACTTTGGGAATTCCAACAATTTGTTTAATCGATACAAATTGTGACCCCGATATCGCAGATATTTCGATTCCAGCAAATGATGACGCTATATCTTCAATCCGATTAATTCTTAACAAATTAGTATTCGCAATTTGTGAAGGGCGTTCTAGCTATATAAGAAATCCTTGATTAATAATAAGATAAATAACTTACTTCGGAAGTCCCATAGATTTCGGGAATAGCTTACTCTATTCTAAAAAAGAAATAAAAAGAACTGGGGATATTATGTAATTAGTTAGTTTAGTTAGTATTCAAAATATCCGATTCAAGTAGGCAGGTGGTTGAATCAAAAAATTTTTATTTAATTAAAGTTTGATTTTTTTAGAGGGCAATATGAACGTTCTATCATGTTCCATCAACACACTAAAGGGGTTATACGATATATCCGGTGTGGAAGTAGGCCAACATTTCTATTGGCAAATAGGGAGTTTCCAGGTCCACGGTCAAGTACTTATTACTTCTTGGGTTGTAATTGCTATCTTATTAGGTTCAGCCGCTATAGCTGTTCGTAACCCGCAAACTATTCCGACTGGCGGGCAGAATTTCTTCGAATATGTTCTTGAATTTATTCGAGATGTAAGTAAAACTCAAATTGGCGAAGAGTACGGTCCTTGGGTTCCTTTTATTGGAACTATGTTTCTATTTATTTTTGTTTCTAATTGGTCAGGAGCTCTTTTACCTTGGAAAATAATACAATTACCTCATGGAGAGTTAGCCGCACCCACGAATGATATAAATACTACTGTAGCTTTGGCTTTACTTACGTCAGTGGCATATTTCTATGCGGGTCTTAGCAAAAAGGGATTAAGTTATTTCGGGAAATATATTCAGCCAACTCCAATCCTTTTACCAATCAACATCTTAGAAGATTTCACAAAGCCCTTATCACTTAGTTTTCGACTTTTCGGGAATATCTTAGCTGATGAATTAGTCGTTGTTGTTCTTGTTTCTTTAGTACCTTCAGTGGTTCCTATACCTGTCATGTTCCTTGGATTATTTACAAGTGGTATTCAAGCTCTTATTTTTGCAACTTTAGCTGCGGCGTATATAGGTGAATCCATGGAGGGCCATCATTGAAATAGTCTTTTTTTAGCCCATATGCGCGGCTCAAGATAGTATTTACTTCGGAAATATACAATTTGGGCTATATACAATCTAGAGTAATAGAAAAAAGTTACGATATTAGAGACTTGTAAAAAGAAAGAGATCTAAAGGATCTTTTTCCTAAACCCTTCCGTCCGTTTAATTTAACCCTCTCAATGAGTATTCGTTTTATGTTGGTAAGACTGTGTCAAATTTCAAATAATAAAATAATTGAATAGTTTGAATTTTGCATAAGAATACTTGTAGTATATGTTTATGATATGTGGTGTGATTAAACAAAAGGGCGAAACAATTCTGGTTTCAGTTGCTTTTGTTCAAGAATTGACCAAAAGAAAATTATTATAAATAATAAATTGCATGAACTTAGATCAATAAAATAATTTGATTTCTATGCAATAATTTACTTAATCCATTTTTCCATTTCCCTTGTATCCGTGGGAATAAGGATAAAGAAAAGGAAAGGGAGAAAAGAATTTACGAAAATACGAAAAAAGGATTCATCAAAATTTTGGTTAAGTAGGTTTAGAATCAGGTATATGTAATGTAATTGATTGGGGTATATGTAATATAATTGAATGGCTATAAGCCAACTTTTGTAGTTATTTCGACACTTAATTAATTCAATTTAAGATGAATGACTGGTTTGTTTACGTTATAGAAGAAAAACACGTATATGTGATATTAGATATTGACTTGTTATATATGAACTAAAGATATAATTTGCTCTATTACTGTGAAATTGGAGAGGAGATAGGGATTTCAATAGTCAATAAAAGTCTTCTGTTTCATTATGACTGTGAATTAATAAACAGATGAAATCAAGAAATAATTCAACAGTTCGGAACCAAGAAATGGAAGAGCAGAAGTCGTATGGGTTCACAAGGGCTCTGCGAATAGAAACTAAAAAAGATAAATCTAAGTAGTTCTGATGATTCAATAATATAATTATATTCGAAGTTCTTAGTTACTTCGACTGGATGAATCCTAGCGACGGAATAATTAAGTCATAATTCATTGGTTGATTGTATCATTAACCATTTCTTTTTTTTGGTACGAGGAACTTATCATGAATCCACTGATTTCTGCCGCTTCTGTTATTGCTGCTGGATTGGCTGTAGGGCTTGCTTCTATTGGACCTGGGGTTGGTCAAGGAACTGCCGCGGGTCAAGCTGTAGAGGGTATCGCGAGACAGCCTGAAGCTGAGGGAAAAATACGAGGCACTCTATTGCTTAGTCTAGCGTTTATGGAAGCTTTAACAATTTATGGACTGGTTGTAGCATTAGCACTTTTATTTGCGAATCCTTTTGTTTAATTTTAGAAATATGAAAATTTTTTATTTTTTCATATTTTATTGGCTTGGACTTGTCGTTTGCTTTTTCGAATTATATCCAAATTAAACTCCTACAATTACGTATTTTTTGAGAAAATAACCTACGGGAAGGGCTGATTTGCGGGTGAGGAATTAGCATACCAACTCGCTTTCATCCTTCCCGTCCGTAGTCCAAGGAAAACAATTTTGGGGAAATGTTGTAACAAAAGGAGCAGTTCGTAGTTTATAATTCGAATATTGAATATTCTTTAATTTAACTCGATTTTAAAATAGGAAATAAACAAATAGAATATAGAATAAAAGAAGAAAAGAGGTAATAAAAAAATAACTTTGTTCGGTTTTTTAGTCTATATAAGAATAAGAGGAGATCATATGAAAAATGTAACCGATTCTTTCCTTTCTTTAGGCCACTGGCCATCTGCCGGGAGTTTCGGGGTTAATACCGATATTTTAGCAACAAATCCAATAAATCTAAGTGTAGTGATTGGTGTATTGATCTTTTTTGGAAAGGGAGTGTGTGCGAGTTGTTTATTTCAAGAATCGGTTGGATCCAACCAGCTGTACCTTTTTCTGTTCTAACTAACTAAGAATCTAACTAAGAAAAGGGTGCAAGATCCCGCGAATTACTTCTGAATAAAAATAAATTATATGTAAGAACCATAGCATTTCGTTATTCTTTGGTAAATCCCCTTTG